TATCTATTATGCGCCTTTGCATTTAGCATTGGGTAGACCCCATACAATAACTGTCATAGCTATACCCTATCTTTTATATCAGTTCTTCGGCAATAGTAAAAAAAAATTTTTGAATTATGGATACAAGAATCCAAATTCAATACGTAATTTTAGTATTCAAAGAATCTTCTTTCAGAATCTTCTTTTTCAGTTTTTAAATCCCCTTTTCTTACCAAGTTCAATATTCATGAGATTCGTTAATATTTATTTGTTTCTAAGAAAAACCAAATAAATATAAAGATTAATATATCTAGAATATAGAATAATATATACGAAGATATTCGCCCACCCCCCACATATTTGATAGCCTCTCCCATAAAAAAACTTGTAATACCAATTCCATTCGTAATTCCATCAATTCTTTTTTTATCAAAAAAAGAATTGAATTCCACTAATCTTCTTATACTGGGAATTAAAGATATTTCATAAAAAACATCTATATAACCACGATTATACGACCAATCATATATGATTTTTTGAAAAGGATCGGTAAGATTTTTATTAAGAACACTTTTTTCAAATAAATTTAATAAATTCAAATTTTTTAAATAGGAATAAACTGACTTGTAAAAAAAAGACGCTATAAATATTCCCAAAAAAGTTAGAATCACAGAAAAAGTTGCGTTTGTGAAAAATTCATAATAATTCACAAAATTTTTTGAATCTTTATGTAAAAGGTCGATAAACGGAATTAACATTTTTGATAATATATCCAAATCTGGTCCTTCTTGGCTGAAAGAAATTCCTATGGCCCCAACGAATAAAGTAAAGAGCACTAAAACAAGCATAGAAAATCGCATAGTATTGTTGGATTCATTAGGATATAAACAAGCAGTTTTTTTAGTGCCAAAATCGATAATACCAAAAACAAGACGTGTTATATTTTTTATATTTTGATTAACGCGATATAGATATCTCTTCCGGATAAAAAAAGAAGTCATTTCATTCTTTTTGATTCTTAGTAAAACTAAGAAAAAATTTTCGTTTTTTATTTGAAGTCTTACTTGTTTTTTCCCCCATAAAGATATTGAATAGAATGAACTATTTTTTTTTCCATTGAAATTCAAAAAATGAACGTTTAAAAATCCTTCAAAAACAAGTAAATAAATGCGAAACATATAAAATGCAGTTAATCCTGCTGCAGAACAAGCTATTATTGCAAAAATTGGTGAATACAACCTACTATCATTAAGAATCTCATCCTTAGACCAAAAACAGGCAAAGGGTGGAATACCGCAAAGAGAGAGTGTACCCACTAAAAAAAAAGTTTTTGTAATTGGTACATGTTTTGTTAAACCACCCATAAAAACCATATTTTGACTTTTAGCTGGAGAATATCCAACAAGAGCTTCCATTGAATGAATAATGGCTCCAGATCCTAAAAACAACAATGCTTTTGAATAAGCATGAGTAATCAAATGAAATAAAGCGCCTCGATAAGATCCCATACCCAGAGCTAACATCATATAACCCAATTGAGACATTGTAGAATAGGCCAAATTTTTCTTAATATCTTTTTGAGCAATAGCTAAAGTAGCTCCTAATATTACTGTTAATATACCTATAAAAGCTATTGCGTTCATTATTTCGGGTAGAACTACGAAAAGAGGAAGAAGTCGAGCCACAAGAAAAATTCCCGCGGCTACCATAGTAGCAGCATGTATAAGGGCGGAAATTGGAGTAGGCCCCTCCATAGCATCGGGTAGCCATACATGAAGAGGAAATTGAGCAGATTTAGCAACTGAGCCACAAAATAGCAAAAGGGCAAACAGAGTAACAAAAAAAATATTTATTTCATTTTTATAAATCAAATGATTTATAATTTGAAACAAATGCCGAAATTCCAAACTACCCGTTATCCAATAAAGACCTAAAATTCCCAATAATAAACCAAAATCCCCTACACGATTAGTTACAAATGCTTTTTGACAAGCATTTGCCGCAATAGGGCGGGTGAACCAAAAGCCTATTAATAAATAAGAACACATTCCAATTAATTCCCAAAAAAAATAAATTTGTATCAAATTCGAACTAGTAACTAATCCCAACATTGAAATATTAAAAAGAGTCATATAAGCAAAAAATCTCAAATATCCTTGATCATGAGACATATAATTATCACTATAAATAAGAACGAGAATGCCAACTGTAGTAATTAATATTGACATAATAGAAGTAAGTGAATCGATGAAGTACCCAAACTCTAAAGAAATATCATTATTTATGGTCCAAGACCATACATATTGAAAAATCGAACTATTATTGATTTGATGAATAGACAAATCAAGGGAAAAAATCATAACTATAGTTAACAATAAGATACTAGGAAAAGCCCAAAGACGGCGAATATTTTTCGTTGCCGTCGGAAAAAGGAGAAGTCCCACTCCTATTAACAACGGAACTGGGGATGGAATAAAAGGTATAATCCATGAATATTGATGTGTATATTCCATACAATAAATAAAAAAATGATGATTCTAATGAATTTTGTTTCTTAGGTTTTTCTTTTCTCGTTTTTTTAATGTAAAGGAATGGATTCGGTTAATAACAAATAAACATAGAATTTCAAAAAATAGAATAATCTATTATTAATTATTCTTAATCTTTGGACAATATTTTTTTAACATTAGTTTAGTTCATTAAATTTAACTTAACTAATTGCTTTTTTATTACAATAAGAAATTATTACAATAAGTTATGCTTTCGAGTAAGCCGCTATGGTGAAATTGGTAGACACGCTGCTAAAAAATGGAAATGGAAAAATATATATAATATATGTCTAAGTCTAATTAGATAGAAACTTCTTTTAATTTACAGAAAAATGTCTTTCACATAAAATTCTATAACAATCAAAAACTATACTAATTCTATGGCAGTTCCAAAAAAGCGCACGTCTATATCAAAAAAAATTATTCGGAACACTTTATGGAAAAAGAAAGGATATTTTACAGCATTAAAAGCTTTTTCATTAGCGCAATCTATTTTTACGGGGAATTCTAAAAGCTTTTTCTGTAACAAATACAAACGTTAGAATAATTTGAATTAACTTGATTCAACGAATCTTTTTTATTTTAAATACAAAAAGATGAATATAAAATGGATCTCTAACATGGACTTTTTCTATCTTTTATATAGTTCTTTGCTTCAAAAAACATAAAAACTACTATTTTTCTTTAAAAGTTTTATTTAAAGTTTAGTAAACAAATTCAATAGTGTATTTTCATTGATTCTTTGAATCTCGACAATTTACTCAAATTGGGTTATTATGCTTTCGAGTAAGCCGCTATGGTGAAATTGGTAGACACGCTGCTCTTAGGAAGCAGTGCTAGAGCATCTCGGTTCGAGTCCGAGTAGCGGCATGACATCTTATCTTCTAAAAAATAGGTCCTATATTGAACTTCATTCTTATTTCTATTCCTAGTATTTCTATTTTTTTATTATAAATGGTTATGGTATTTTCCACTTTAGAGCATATATTCACTCATATATCGTTTTCGGTCGTATCTCTTTTAATTTTAATTCATTTGATAACCTTATTATTAGGCAATGAAATCATAGGATTATACAATTCGTTCAAAAAAGGCATGATAATAACCTTTTTTTGTATCACAGGATTGTTAGTTACTCGTTGGATTTTTTCGGGCCATTTACCATTTAGTAATTTATATGAATCATTAATATTTCTTTCATGGACTTTTTCTATCTTTTATATAGTTCTTTGCTTCAAAAAACATAAAAACTACTATTTCAATACAATAATAACACCAAGTATTCTTTTTACCGAAGGATTTGCTACTTCGGGTCTTTTAACCGAAATGCATGAATCCTTAATATTAGTGCCTGCTTTACAGTCCCATTGGTTAATGATGCACGTAAGTATGATGATATTGGGTTATACAACTCTTTTATGTGGATCATTATTATCAGTGGCTATTTTAGTCATTACATTTCAAGAACTCATACAAATTATTAGTAAAAGCAAGACTTTCTTTTTTTTTAATGAATCTTTTTCTTTTGCTGAAATTAAATACATGAATATGAATGATAAAAAGAATCTTTTACAAAAAACTCCTTTTCCGTCTTATTTGTCTTATATAAATTATTATAGATATCAATTTATTCAACAATTGGATCGTTGGGGTTACCGTACTATTAGTCTAGGTTTTATCTTTTTAACAATAGGTAATATATCAGGAGCAGTATGGGCTAATGAGGCATGGGGATCATATTGGAATTGGGATCCAAAGGAAACTTGGGCTTTTATTACTTGGACTATTTTCGCGATTTATTTACATACTAGAAAAAATAAAAAATTGGAATATATAAATTCTTCAATAGTAGCCTCCATAGGCTTTCTTATAATTTGGATATGTTATTTAGGGATAAATCTTTTAGGAATAGGACTACATAGTTATGGTTCATTTACACCTAATTAAATGAATTTCACAAATACAAATATTGGGAACATTTGATAGAATAAGAAAAAAAAACTCCCAATAAAATGATTAAGACCCCATTGAATCAAGTAATGTAATAGTGATTCAAGGGGTTCTCATAAACAACAAACATATTCAATGAGAATTCAAATACATTTTTATGTAATTAAGAAAATACAAAAAGAAATCCATTTTTTTTATTGTGCATCGAATTTTTTTGTATTTTTGATTTATTCCCGAAAACTATCTATAAAAAATGAGAGAGAATAGCTTCAACCTTGTCAGCCGAAAATGAAAAAATAAAATCTGGATAAATGCCAATACTTATTACAGGTATAAGGATAGAAATTGAAATAAATAATTCTCGTGGCCCCGAATCAAAAAAATAAGAATTTGGTGTATTAAAAAGCTTGTATCCATAGAACATTTGACGTAAGATAGATAATGAATAAATAGGAGTTAATATCATTCCAATTGCGGTTATAAAAGTTATGAGTATTTTTGTGATTAAAAGATATTTTTGATTGGTAATTATTCCCAAGAAGACTATCAATTCTGCAACAAAACCGCTCATACCCGGTAATGCAAGAGAAGCCATCGATAAAGTAGTAAAAATCGTGAATATTTTTGGCATTGGGATAGCCATTCCACCCATTTCGTCGAGATAAAGAAGACGTAGTCTATCATAACTAGTTCCCGCCAAGAAAAAAAGCGCAGCACCAATCAATCCGTGAGAGATTATTTGTAAAATAGCCCCATTCAGTCCTGTCTCACTTATAGAACTAATTCCTAAAATTAAGAAACCCATATGAGATACCGAGGAATAAGCTATTCTTTTTTTTACATTGCGTTGACCAAGAGATGTTGAAGCTGCATAGATTATTTGAATTGAACCTAATAGCATTAACCAGGGACAAAATATAGAATGAGCGCGAGATAATAATTCCATATTAATTCGAACCAACCCATATGCTCCCATTTTTAATAATATTCCGGCTAAAAGCATACAAGTGCTGTAATGCGCCTCTCCGTGGGTATCAGGTAACCATGTATGTAAGGGTATAATTGGTGATTTGACAGCAAAAGCAATAAGAAATCCCATATAGAAGATCATTTCCAGTGCCACAGGATATGATTGATTAGTTAATGATTCAAAATTTAATGTTGGTTCATTAGAACTATATAAACTCATACCCAGAATTCCCAGTAATAAAAAAACAGAACTTCCTGCAGTGTACAAAATAAACTTTGTAGCTGAATATAAACGTTTTTTTCCACCCCACATAGATAAAAGTAGATAAACGGGAATTAATTCTAATTCCCACATGATGAAAAAAAGTAAAATGTCTTGAGAAGAAAATGTTCCTAGTTGACCACTATACATTGCTAACATCAGAAAATAGAATAATTTAGATTCTCGAGTAACCGGCTGAGCCGATAACGTAGCTAACGTAGTGAGAAATCCCGTTAATAAAAGGGGTCCTAGAGAGAGTCCATCTATTCCGAATCTCCAGTAAAAATCAAAAAAATGGATCCATTTATAATTTTCTGTCAATTGGATTAGTGGATCATCCAATTCGAAATGATAACAAAATACATAGGCTATTAGAAGGAGATCTATGAAACATATACAATAAGTATACCATTTAATTGTCTTATTTCCTTTATGGGGAAAAAACACAATTAAAAAACCTCCGACTATTGGCAAAACTACAACTGTTGTTAACCAAGGAAAATAATTCGTGATAAAAATAAGATAAACTTAGACTACAAAAACCCGGGCTCAAAATCAAAAAGAAATTCTTTTTGTATTTTGAGCCCGGGTTTTTGCCAGTAAAAAAAAGTACTTGTATGCGGTTTTTTTTTGAAACGTATCAATAAGCTAGACCCATGCTTCGAGTTGTTTCATGCCATAAATAAACTCTAACACTTAAGAAATCCGTCGGACAGGCGGATTCACACCTCTTACAACCAACACAGTCCTCTGTTCTTGGGGCAGAAGCAATTTGTTTAGCTTTACATCCGTCCCAAGGTATCATTTCTAATACATCTGTTGGGCAGGCTCGGACACATTGAGTACATCCTATACATGTATCATAAATCTTTACTGAATGTGACATTGGATCATAATCCTTGAACATCAAAAATTCAACATTTTCAATCTAGTAAATGAAATAGGTAAACGAATTTTATAAATTAAAAAATATATATATATATTAGATACCAGATGAATCAATGATTTATAATAATTTTGCTAATAAAAATAGACTTATATATTAATAAATAAAAAGATAATAGAACCAAGATACTTTGATTTCTTATCTTTGTTTTCGCAAACATGATGAAAATTGATATATCATTTATGCTAATTTGAATTGATTATACAGTACACACTATTTCAATTTCAAATTAGACTTTTTTTTTTGATGAGTAATACTATTTATTCAACAAATTTGATTGATTAATACGGGTTGATTTTCTATTACGATATATTGAGGAAACAATAGCCGGTCCGATAGCGGCTTCAGCAGCTGCAACAGCTATAACAAAAATTGAAAAAATGTTTCCTTTTAATTGCCGCCTATCAAAAAAATCAGAAAAGGTTACGAGATTTATATTAACTGCATTCAGTATAAGTTCAAGACACATAAGGGCTCTAACCATATTTCGGCTCGTGATCAATCCATAGATACCTATAGAAAATAAATAAGCACTCAAAACAAGTGCATGCTCGAATATCATTGACCAACTCCTTTTCAATTTTTTTTCATTTCGATATGAATATCAATTCAACGGATTTTCTTTCCTAACATAAGAAGTCTACAACAAAATCAAGTATTCGCAAAAAGATTTTATACATAAATATTATACATAAATATTCTTATATTCGTTAACATAGAATTCAACAAAAAATAAATGTGATAAAATCTAACAAATTGTGATTTATATTATAAGTTCTAAAACTTTCTTATTGGCGAGCCACAAAAATTGCACCTATTAAAGCAACTAAAAGAATTATTGAAATTAGTTCAAATGGAAGAAAAAAATCTGTTGATAAATGAATTCCAATTTGTTGACTAGTACTTATCAAATCTTGCTCTAAAATCTGATTGGGTCTTGTCGTCCAAATAATCCCGTGCCATGATGTATCTAGAATAGTAGTTATTTGTGAAAGAAAGAGACTGGTACAAACCATCAAAGTAATTCCATCCCCAACGGTCCAAACACGAAAATTTTGGTAATATTCCGAACCATTCATAAACATCACAGCAAATATTATTAAAACATTTATAGCGCCCACGTAAATAAGTAGCTGTGAGGCAGCTACGAAATGGGAGTTTGATAAAATATAGAATAAAGATACACAAACAAGAACTAGTCCCAATGAAAAAGCAGAAAAAATCGGATTCGTAAAGAATACTACTCCTAGACTTCCTAATATAAGACCTGATCCAAGAAAGACTAAAATAAAATCATGTAGCGATTCGGACAAATCCATTATATGTAAAATAAGAGATAAATAGAAATTTCATGACCTTATTGATATGACCAGGAAAAAACTTGTTAAAGACTAAAAATCTTTGTACATAGAATTTCACCAAATCCTAAGATATGTGAATTGCTATTAGGTACAGTTATTATTAGCTCTGAATATTTTTTTTATTTCTCTTGTTTAAAACGAAAGAATCTTTTCAAAAGAATAGAATATATTTCTTTTATATAGAGAGGAAGATATTCTATTCTTTTTGTTTTTAGAAGAATTTTAGAAATCATTTTATTTGAATTGTTCGAATTGTATAATCATCAATTACTGATACTGGTAAACGACCCAAAGCAATTAGATTATAATTCAATTCGTGGCGATCATAAGTTGAAAGTTCATATTCTTCGGTCATGGATAAACAATTTGTTGGACAATACTCAATACAGTTACCACAAAATATACAGATTCCAAAATCAATACTGTAATTAAGCAACCGTTTCTTTCGAATATCAGTTTCTAGTTTCCAATCAACAATGGGTAGATCTATAGGACAGACACGAACACATACTTCACAAGCAATGCATTTATCAAATTCAAAATGTATTCGACCGCGAAAACGTTCTGATGATATTATTTTTTCATAAGGATATTGAATAGTTACGGGTAACCGATTTGCGTGAGATAAGGTAATCATGAGACCTTGACCAATATACCTAGCAGCTCGGATTATTTGTTCACTATAATTTATGAATTCAGTTACCATAAGGAACATATCGTGAATAGCTCTGAATATTTTTTTTATTTCTCTTGTTTAAAACAAGTTCTGAATTTTGAAGAAGGTCCACATTTTTTTTTACAGTGAAAACAGTTGAGACGACGTTGTTAATAATAGATTACCGAGAGAAATGGGTAAAAGAAACTTCCACCCAAGATTTAATAATTGATCTATTCTTAGCCTAGGCAAAGTCCATCTTGTTGTGATAGAAAGGAATATGAATAAATAAGTTTTAACTAGTGTAATAAAGATACCTATTATCGTTACAAAAACTCCGTATGTTTTCTTTATTTCAAAAAAGTTAGAAACGAAGATGTACGGAATAGAGATATTTGAACCACCAAAATAAAGAACTGTTACAAATAAGGAAGAAACTAATAGGTTTAAATAGGAAGCAACGTAAAATAAACCAAATTTGATACCGGAATATTCGGTTTGATAACCCGCTATTAGTTCTTCTTCCGCTTCCGGTAAATCAAAAGGTAATCTTTCACATTCTGCTAGGGAAGAGATTAGAAAAACGAGGAAACCCATAGGTTGACGCCACAAATTCCATCCCAAAAAACCATATTTTGATTGTGCATCAACTATATCAACTGTACTTAAACTGTTAGATAATCCTAGTCGGTGATGACATTACTGTTACCATCTCTATTACAGAACCGTACATGAGATTTTCATCTCATACGGCTCCCTTAAAGCCTTAAAAAATATAAGGACCGGGCCGATTATTTATCCCTTGATATATCCCTAAGATAGATAAGATTCTATTTTATCGGACGGTTCTGAATTAGACCCATTGAATTCTGTCTGTTCTAATAAAAAAAATTTTAAATAAATACATTTATTTAAAATTTAAAAAATAAAAATACATTTGAACATTTATTTCATTTATTTAGATAAATAAAAAATACAAAAGGTACTTCTGAATTGATCTCATCCTTTAAAAAAGTCAAATTTAAATGAGTAATAACTTCATTTCATTTTTGCATAAAATACTCTTTTAAAATTATCAAGAACTCCCACATCATTTTCGATTCCGAAAACGAATTAGATATTCCTTTTTTAAATTATAACTATCTCCATAAATATGGAGGATATAAGACAAAAAAGAAAAAAAGGAGATCACTTTTACCTCTTATCTTATTCCTTTTTGTCCAAGCAAAAGAAAAGGGACTTCTACAAATTAAAGGATTATTTCGTTCCTGATAGTTATTTATTCAATCAATGGATGGAAGTATACTCTAGATCGGAATTGTGGGTAGTACTTACTTATTTTTTCTACCAACTTAAAGCCCCCATTAGTATTCTTTTTCTATTATATGAGCAATAAATACTCTTTTGGATATTTTAAAAAATAAATATACGTTACTAATCTTTTGTGTATTTTGGTGTTTCTAGCCATCCATTCATTTTTTTTTTATTAATCCCTTTTCATTTTGTTAATATATGTATGCTAATTGATACAAATTATATTGAAAATTTTAAAAAGGTTGGTCTTTTGCGCCCGCTTCAAGACAGGATTACTAATCAACCAACCTTGGGAAAAACAACCACTTCTATCTATCTATATATAATAATTTAATTTAATTCTAGAATTTCATTGATTTTTTAACCTTATTCTTATACATAGAAAATTAGACTCAATATTTTTACTGCAATTTGAAATCATCATACTTTCTATTAACTAAAAGTAATATAGTATTCTATAAATTCTATTCAATAAAAGCTGTTTTATTGCACTCATATAACTATCTGATTCAATTATTCAATCCAAATGCGAAAAGAATAGATATATATTCTTTATATATTCTTTTTGTACTTTACACCAAATAGTAAGGAGAGGCGTATAGCAAATAGTATCAAAAAATTTCTGTCTCAACGAAGCACACATAGAGATATCGATAACACACATAGAGTTAATGGTATTTCATAACTAATTGATTGAGCAGCTGCTCGTAGACCACCCAAAAAGGAATATTTATTATTTGACCCATATCCTGACATAAGAAGTCCAATGGGGGCAATACTCGAAATAGCAATCCATAAAAAAACACCAATATTCAGATCAGATAAAACAAAGTTATAGCCAAAAGGAATTACCGAATAGCTTATTATAATGGATATGACTGATATAGATGGTCCGATACTAAATAAACGAATATCTCCTCTAGATGGAATAAGATTTTCTTTAAAAAGTAATTTTGTTCCGTCTGCTAGAGCTTGAAGAACTCCAAAAGGACCGGTGTATTCAGGTCCAATACGCTGTTGTATCCCTGCAGATATTTCTCTTTCTAACCATACAATTGCTAGTACACTTATAGTAATTGCTAATATAAAAATAAAAATAGGCACAAATACCCAAAGAATTCCATATATCTCTTTAAAAAATTCCAATCTGAAAAAAAAATGTATATCTTGTATTACTGTTAAATCAATTATCATTTCAACGATCAACTTCTCCCATAATAATATCTATGCTACCTAGTATTGTCATAATATCGGCCAATTTCATTCTTTTAACTAATTGAGGAAGAATTTGCAAATTTATAAAACCCGGCGGATGGATTTTCCATCTCCAAGGAAAACCACTTTGATCCCCTATTAGAAAAATTCCTAATTCTCCCTTGGGGGCTTCAATTCTTACATAAAGTTCTTGTTTTGGCAATTCAAAACTCGGAGACGATTTTTTACTAATAAATCGATACTCAAACTCATTCCATTCTGGCTCTTTTGCTCTATCAAAGCAGCGGATTTCTAAATTTTCATATGGCCCGCCGGGAAGTCCTTCCAAAGCCTGTTGAATAATTTTTACGGATTCCATCATTTCACCAATTCGAACTAAATAACGAGCTAATGAATCTCCTTCTTTTTGCCATTGAACTTCCCAATAAAATTCTTCGTAACATTCATAATTATCCACGTTACGCAGATCCCATTGTATTCCGGAAGCCCGAAGCATCGGTCCTGATAAACCCCAATTAATAACTTCTTTTCGATCAACTACACCTACGCCCTCAACCCGTTCTAAAAAAATAGGATTTCGCGTAATAAGTTTTTGATATTCAGCAATACTTGTTAAAAAATAATCGCAGAAATCATAACATTTATCTATCCAACCATAAGGTAGATCAGTCGCTACCCCCCCGATACGAAAAAAATTATGCATCATTCTCATACCTGTAGCAGCTTCAAATAGATCATATATGAATTCTCTTTCTCTGAAAATATAGAAAAACGGGGTTTGTGCACCAATATCTGCCATAAAAGGTCCTAGCCATAGTAGGTGAGAAGCTATACGGCTTAACTCCAACATGATTACTCGGATATAGCTGGCTCTTTTAGGTACTTGAATATTTCCTAACTGTTCTGGTCCATTTACAGTTATTGCTTCTGTGAACATAGTAGCTAAATAATCCCAACGTGTTACATAAGGCAGATATTGTATAATTGTTCGGTTTTCCGCTATTTTTTCCATTCCTCTGTGTAAATAACCCAATATCGGTTCACAATCAATAACATCCTCACCATCTAGAGTAACAATAAGTCTAAGAACACCGTGCATTGATGGGTGGTGAGGCCCCATATTGACTATCATCAAGTCCTTTGTTCTAGTTGAGATATTCATAGGTTTTTGCTCGATTTATTCTTTTATGAATCGCTTAAAAAAAAAGTTCATCAAAATTCAAGATCTAATAAATCGAATAATTGAAAATGACTCTTCAATTTAACGAATTTGTGACTGCCGAATATCAAACTGATTTATTAATTTTTTATAACGTATTCCATCTTTCTTTGACAAATAAGACAGTAATCTTTGCCGTTTTCCCAAAATTTTACGTAAACCTTTTTGGGATGAATAGTCTTTTCGGTGCAATTCAAAATGTGAAGTAAGTCTTCGTATTCTATTGGTAAATTTGAATATTTGAAATTCAACCAATCCCGGCTTTTTTCCTTTTTTTTCTTGTGAAATAACAGATATAAATGAATTTTTTACCATAAAAAAATAAAAGGTTTTCCCTTCTCCTCGATTTTTATAGATCTTTTTTTTGATCAGTAGTTATAATGACACTAATTTTGAATTTCTTTTTTTGATATAAATACGAAATCGATTTATAAAAATTTTTCTTATTAACATGAATTTTTTCTAAGTATTTGTTATCAATTTTGCGTTTATTCTTATGAATTAATGAAAGACCCATCGTTTCATATTTAAAAAATTGTTTATTATTTTTTCTTAATGTATACATCATTGAATTAAAATCAATGCCATTTACCAAAATGCGTGTATTTCTTTAGCATATGTATCTATATATAGATAGATACATATGCTAATATAGAAGAAAAAATTAGATTAACGAATTTTAACTCCCGGATACATATGTATCCTTACTATATTGAAACGGCTTCCATTATGGGTATTAAACCAATAACGATTTATACAAGCTAAATCTTCTAATCGATATTTTGGCCAAAGAAAAATTTTGAAATTCATTAGTTTTTTTTTTTCTTTATAATTTCTTGTTTTAGTTAAAACTTGAAAAAAATTTTGGACTTTATTTTCATTATAAAAGATTGTGTTTCTATGCATACTATTTCTATTATTTGGATCTAAACAAATTAGAATTCTCAACTCTCTACGACGTCTAGCGGATAAAATGTTTTCAGGAATAAGTAAATTAAAATTCTCTTTTTCTTTTTTTTCTGTTATCTTTTGATCTCTTGTTCTTGTAATGTATTTATAAAAATTTTTCTTATTAACATGAATTTTTTCTAAGTATTTGTTATCAATTTTGCGTTTATTCTTATGAATTAATGAAAGACCCATCGTTTCATATTTAAAAAATTGTTTATTATTTTTTCTAGACAGGCGAACTGGTTCGATAACAAATATTTCTTTTTTCCTAAATTTATTAGTTTTCTTTTTCTTTAAGCCAGGAAGAGTTAATTTATTCTGATTTTGAATCATCATAATATCTAGACCTAGTTCTCCTCTTTGAATAGAGGCTATAGTAATTTCTCTTAATTTTGTCAATCTAATCATGAGACAATATACTTTGACATTGTTAAATATTTTTTGACCTAAGCCATTTTTCCAGTTTAAATGTAAAGTCAAAAAATTTCTGAGTAAGAAATGAAGTTCTGCCTCCATATTGTTCTTGGCTTTTTTTTTATATGTTAGATAAGTCATATTGATAATAATGATTCTTTAACCAATTTGTCCATTGATTTAGTTTAGAATGGAGCAGGTTCTTTAGTTTAGAATGTAAATAAAGTAATTTGATTGGTATAATTTGCGCATTATTCCTATACGCATTATAAAATATCACAAATTTGGAAAAGAACCAAAATTCCGGATTCGATATGGAAGGATTTAGTATTTCTCTATTGATTCCCATCCAATCCAAATATTTTCTATCCAGATTTTTTTCCATATCTATAAAAATAGCGTCTTCTGTTATATAATTCTTGATAAAAAGATTACTTATTCTATCAAATAAGTCTTTTTTATACGTATTGTAATTAGAACAAATCAATGTGTTTTTATTTGATTGAAATACGGATCTATATCGATAAATATAGGAGTCTTTCTTATTTGCATAATTGATAAAATTATAGGAGAAAAGATCGTATCTATATTGTTTTCGAATTTTTTTTTTTAATGCGCCTCCTTGTTGTTCTTTGTAAAGAATGAATGGGCTTTTTCCATAGGAATCCCATTTGGTTCTATTTTTATTTTGAGCTACACCACATTTAGTGATTCTATTTCTCCATTTTTGTGATACTAATTTGGACCATCTACTGTTAGATAAGTCATATTGATAATAATGATTCTTTAACCAATTTGTCCATTGATTTAGTTTAGAATGGAGCAGGTTCTTTTGTTTTAATTTAGAAACAACTATTCCTTGTGCTCCAAAAAAAGAATCTTTTATTTCATTTTTAATAAAAAAAAAATTTTTATGATAGTGAAAAACAAATCTTAACTTATATATGTTTATGTTAATAATTCGGGTTTGTAAGAAATTTAAAAATACATATGCTTGTGACAAAAAGGAGACATCAAAATAATTATGTGAATTCGCATTCCTATTCTTCAAATATTTGTGTAATTTTGAAATAAAGGTAATTATACTTCCATTTATTTTATAAGTTCTTTCTGCATTTGTTTCATTATCGTAAATCCATTTATTTAAAATTTTTTTTGTTGATTCAAGAAAAGGTTGTATATGGATCTTCGGAATACAAATGATATATAAAAAGATATCTATGTATATTTTTTTGATGAAAAATTTAAAAAAAGAAGGTGATTTTTTAGTTAATCGAAAATTTCTTCTTTGTAATATCTGCAAAATTTTTTTTTCGAATTCTATCCTTTTACTATCATAAATTGTTTTGTTCGAATGAATATTTGTCTCTGCAATTACAAGTCCTCTTTTCTTTTCTTCTTTTTTCATTTTTTCGATTTTTTTGATAACTACTTTTCTTTTAGTATTCAGATCCTTTATAGATTTTTTTTTCAATGAACGTTTTGTCGACTTTATCCATTGAATTGAAATGGTTGCTTCAGAAATCTTTGGATTATTCTTATCAATTGTTGAATATTTTTTGTTTTCGCTGAATTCATCTAGTTTTTTGGGTTTCCATTGAATAAAGAGAGATTTTAAATATGAATATTGTTTTCTTTTTTTCGTGAAGAATACTATACTTTTTTGAATATTTTCAAGAATCCTTTTGATGATCCATTTTGCTTTTTCTATTACGATATTTAGAAACAGTTTGAATTTTTCACTGAAAACTTTTAGAACTAGAAAAGTGAAAAATTCAAATTGTTTCGTTTTTTTTTTTAGTTTTTTTAAAAAGGGGTCGAAAAATGAAAATCGATTTTTTGGGGAACTAGAAAAAGGCAATTCGACTTCCATCCCCCAAACTGTTAAAAAACAAAAGTTCTTTTTTTTCATTGAATCTTTTTTCTTTTCATTACATCGTATTTTAGATTTATGCCAAGGTTTTAGACGAAAAGGAAATAATATTTTTATCTGAATCCCATCTGTTAGCCATTTTTGAGGAAACTCTCTTTCGGATAATTGAACGCCGTTATACGTGCATTTAATATATCTTTCTCTCTTCCAATCCCTATAATCTTCGGACCATTCTGGCATTTGGAAAAATAGTATACGAATCAGATTTTTAATTATTATCAATGAAGGTAATTTAATATATTTCCTAATAAAGCTTTGGGTTATTAATAAAACACCTCGAATTACTTGAGCAAATATAATGCTATCCCAAGCTTCTGCTATTTCTATACGTTTTCTTTGCTCATTTTCCTTGTTTTTTTCCTCCGTTTTTTTCGGACTTTTTTTTGTTTTTTCTTCTAGATAACCTAAAATTTTAAATTCTGTCTTTTTTCGAATCCAAATTTTTAACATAAAAAATATTTTTTTGAAACTATGAAAAGAAAAGAATAATGATTTTTCAATTTTATCCAAAAAAAGAGGCGAATGCACCCTTTTTTGAAAAAATTTCCAAGTAACTGTTTTACGTCTTTGAGCACGGATAGATCCTTTGATTAGGTCTCTCCGAAAATCCGATTGTTGGGAATAACGTCTTAAAGCCAATTCGTTTTTTTTTTCAGTATTTTCAGTATCTACAAGATCATTATAAGTTTTGTATTTCTTAAAAAATTTAGATTTATTAGTCAAAATGACTACACGTTTGCCTTTTCTAGAACGAATTTGAGAATTCTCTGCTTCAACTTTTCCGCCTAGTTGTTCTAATTCGTCCATAAATTTGTATGACCACCGAGGTACTTTTTTACAGATTTCTTTTCTTTTAATATATTTAGTGTTATTTCGATTTACTTTTGTTTTTTCGTTCAAATCAGTTGTAATTGCATCAAATAATATTTTGATTATTAGTTTTTTTTCTTCTTCATAATTATCATTCATTTTTACTTGTTCATGTTCTGGAAATAGATAAAGTACTTCCGAACTTAAGCTTGACACTAATTTTTTTGAAAATTGACTGATTAGGTTAAAAAGAAATGTAGTTACTAATAATTTTTTATCAAATGTTTTTCTATTTTCCTCTAATCTTGGATAATTACTATTCTTCTTTTTAGAAATCGTATTATAAAGAAAGATTTCTTGAATTTTATTTATCAAAATGTGATTTTTTTTTTCATTTTTTTCATGTTGTATTGAGGTTGAAAAACCTTTTTTGATTCGTCCACGAAAGGGTCCGTTTATGAAAGGATCCTTTTTTTTAGTTAAATATTTTTTTTTAGTTTCATCATTACATAATCGAATTCTATTTTCGAATATATCGAGAGAAATCAATTCCTTATCTATCAGTTTTGTTCTATTTATAAATTCATTGCTTAATTTGTTTCTTTTTTCTTCATTGCTAGAGTTTCTATGATTACACAAATCATCATAGGAAATTTTATTTCTTGTGAAGAGATCTATTTTTGTTTCCATCATTTTTTGAAAAGTTGATAAATTTTGTGGATACGTAAAAGATATTTTTTCTCTTTCATGACGTTGATATGTGTGAAAAAAAAATTCTGAAATTTCATTTTTTACGATGTTTTCAAATTTATTATTTTTTATATATCGAAATGGACGATTCCATCGTTTATAATTGAAAAGAATATTTATAAGAGGTTTTTCTGACTTATCTTTGTAGATTATGAGTTGTACCTTTTTTGTTTCGTCCGTATCCTTTGCAAATTTCTTTCAACATCCATTTTTTTGCCTTTTT